GCTCTTAATGCTGCATCTCTTCCGAGACCAGGGCCCTTTATCATGACTTCCGCTCGTTGCATACCCTGATCCACTACTGCCCGAATAGCATTTCCTGCTGCGGTTTGAGCGGCAAATGGTGTCCCTCTTCTTGTCCCTTTGAATCCACAAGTACCGGCGGAGGACCAAGAAATTACCCGACCCCGTACATCTGTAACAGTCACAATTGTATTGTTGAAACTTGCTTGAACATGAATAACGCCCTTTGGTATTCTACGCATACTTTTACGTGAGCCAATACGTCCATTCCTACGTGAACCGATTCTTGGTATGGGTTTTGCCATATTTTATCATCTCATAAATCTAAGTCAGAGATATATGGATATATCCATTTCATGTCAAAACGGATTCTTTAATTTATTTTTATGTGTATATCGTGGGTGGCCCTTAGGGGTCCTTTTTTTTTATAAAGACTATCCTTGTCTTTGTTTATGTCTCGGATTGGAACAAATTACCATAATTCGTCTCCGCCTACGGATCAGTCGACATTTTTCACAAATTTTCCGAATGGAGGCCCTTATTTTCATATTTGTCATTCCTTACCTTAATTCCGAATATACTTATTGGAAGAAAATAAGTTTCTTGAAATTTTCTATTTCGAATTGTATCCCTACAAAAAAAGAATATTGCAAGTGAAAAGACTACTTCACCTAATCATTCGAATCTTTGTTTCGTAGCCTCTAAATTATACGCCCTCTGGTTCTGGTTGAATCGTAACAACTTACTGCAATTTGGACTCTATATGACCTAGTATATGTATAAAACTATGTCGAATCCTTCCTGAAACGTAACCTAGAATTGGATCCCCATTATCTAAACAAACCCAAAACATACCATTGGGAAGTGATTCAGTAATTAAACCTTCATAAATCCTTTTTTGTTCTTTCATTCCAGATGAAACCCCTTCCAAAGTATCAATTAATGAAGGAGGAGTGATATTAGAAACCCATCTCTTCTCTCCTTTTTTTACAAATAGGAAAGTTCTGTGTATAATTCGAATATCATAAGGATTACCATATATAACACAAAATTTCTCCGCCGATTCCCTGTAGTCGAGCTTCTCGGTCCGTCATTATACCCCGAGATGTAGAAAGAATTACAATTCCCATCCCACCTAAAATTCTAGGAATTCGTTGATAGTTAGAATAGATTCGTAGACCAGGTCGACTGATCCGTTTTAAATTTAAAATAGTTTTATATGGTCCTTTCCTATTTCTTCTGTGGCGTAGGGTTAAAACCCAAAAATCCTTGTTGCTTTCCCGATGTTTCCTTACGTTTTCAATAAAACCTTCTCGTAAAAGTATTTTAACAATGTTTTCGGTGATGTTAGTAGATGGTATTCGAACCATTCCTTTTCTATTCATGTCAGCATTGCGAATAGAGGTTAGTATGTTAGCAATAGTGTCCTTACCCATGATAAACGAAAATTATTGGTTACTTTGAATTTTGATCTAATCAACATGCTTTTTTTATTAAATAGTTATGAATTTTTAAAGGTATATGCGTGATACACAATCTACTAATTAATTTCATTCAAATACTATATATAACTATCTCACGGTCTCATCTTATAATACTTCAGGTGCTAATGAAATTATTTTAGTGAAATTTAACTGTCTCAATTCTCGGGCAATCGCACCAAAAATTCGAGTTCCTTTTGGATTTCCTTCTTGATCAATAACAACCGCAGCATTGTCATCATATCGTATTATCATACCGTTTTCTCGTTTGAGTTCTTTACAAGTACGTACAATTACAGCTCTGATCACTTCTGATCTTTCTAGAGGTGTATTTGGGACGGCTTTCTTGATTACAGCAACAATAACGTCACCAATATGAGCATATCGTCGATTACTAGCCCCTATGATTCGAATACACATCAATTCTCGGGCTCCGCTGTTATCCGCTACATTCAAAAGGGTTTGAGGTTGAATCATATTATTTTTGAATCTCTTCTTTCAATGCAAAGGGCGAAGTAAAAAAAAATAAATATTGTTTGTCCAAAAAAAAAATAAATCTGCAATTGCAATTGTTTTTTTTCATCTCAAACAAAGACCGCTTTCCTTTGATTCTACATTTCTAATTTCTATCCCAAAGTAATGAATTGGGTTCGTATAGGCATTTTGGACGCCGCTATTGAAATAGCTTTTCTGGCTATATTTTCTGCTACTCCACCCATTTCATAAAGTATTCTACCTGGTTTAACAACAGCTACCCAATATTCGGGGGATCCTTTCCCTGAACCCATACGTGTTTCTGTGGGTCTTAGTGTAACGGGTTTATCTGGAAATATACGTACCCATATTTTTCCGCCACGTCGTGCATTTCGTGTCATTGCCCTTCGTCCCGCTTCGATTTGTCTAGATGTGATCCAAGCGGGTTCAAGTGCCTGAATAGCGTATCTACCGAAGCAAATACGATTGCCTCGATAAGATCTTCCTTTCATTCTTCCTCTATGGTG